CAGATGTAGGCTAAGGAAATCAACGGGCAGTCTTGGTCCTATTGAAAATGCCAGTGAAAGTAAAGATCCAAATAGAAATGATACCGATAAAAACATTAAGAGTTGGGGTGGTCATGACAGCAATGTTGATCATTTTTTTGGCGTCAAGGACATTCGGAATTTCATCTCTGATGAGACTTTTTTTGTTAAAGATAGTAATGGGGATAGTTATTCTATATATTTTGATATTGAAAATCATATTTTTGAGATTGACAATGGTCATCCTTTTTGTAGTGAACTAGACAGTTCTTTTTATAGTTCTCGGAATTCTAGTTATCTGAATAATGGATCTAAGAGTAAGAATCCCCACCACGATTGTTACATGGATGATACTCAATATAGTTGGAATAATCACATTAATAGTTGCATTGACAGTTATCTTCAGTCTCAAATCTGTATTGATAGTTACATTGTAAGGGGTAGTGACAATTACAGTAACAATTACATTTATAGTTCCATTTATGGTGAAAGTGGAAATAGTAGTAAAAGCGAGGGTGCCGGTAGAAGAACCAGAACGAAGGGTAAAACTATACGAGAAAGTTCTACTGATCTGGAGGTAATTAAAAAATACAGGCAGTTGTGGGTTCAATGCGAAAATTGTTATGGATTAAATTATAAGAAAATTTTTGATTCAAAAATGAATCTTTGTGAAGAATGTGGATATCATTTGAAAATGAGTAGTTCAGATAGAATCGAACTTTCGATCGATCTGGGTACTTGGGAGCCTATGGATGAAGACATGGTCTCTCTGGATCCCATTGACTTTCATTCGCAGGAGGAGCCTTATAAAAATCGTATCGATTTTTATCAAAGAAAGACAGGATTAACCGAGGCTGTTCAAACAGGCATAGGGCAACTAAACGGTATTACCGTAGCAATTGGGGTTATGGATTTTCAGTTTATGGGGGGTAGTATGGGATCCGTAGTCGGGGAGAAAATTACCCGTTTGATTGAATACGCTACTAAAGAATTTATACCTCTTATTATAGTGTGTGCTTCCGGAGGGGCACGCATGCAAGAAGGAAGTTTGAGCTTGATGCAAATGGCTAAAATATCTTCTGCTTTATATGATTATCAATCAAATAAAAAGTTATTCTATGTACCAATCCTTACATCTCCTACTACTGGTGGGGTGACAGCTAGTTTTGGTATGTTGGGGGATATCATTATTGCCGAACCCAATGCCTACATTGCCTTTGCGGGTAAAAGAGTAATTGAACAAACATTGAATAAAACAGTACCCGAAGGTTCACAAGCGGCTGAGTATTTATTCCAGAAGGGCTTATTTGATCTAATCGTACCACGTAATCTTTTAAAAAGCGTTCTGAGTGAGTTATTTCAACTCCACACTTTCCTTCCTTTGAATCAAAATTAGAACATGCAAATTATTTTGAGCAAACAAGTAATTAGTTTATCGGAATCCAAGTCAAAATTAGACGAATGGGGTTTTCTTTGTTGACATAAGATCTAATTGTATAAAGAATCAAAAGTCACAGAAAATCCTCCCCTTTTTATATATTCCTGATTATTGATCAAGAAGCCTCTATCAACAAGATAAAAGATGAGATTCTTCTTTTCGTGAAATTAGGCAAATAAAAAAATCTCCTCTTCTCATCATATATAATGAAAATCTATAAAATATCGAATCTTTGAGCTTTCTATATCTTCCGATAATCCTATTTTCACTAAGAATCCCTGCTGAATGGGATTCTAACAAACCCTTCAATATAATAATCTAATTAATTTTGAAGAAACTTTTTGCTTAGTAAATTAAATTAGAAGACAAGAGCAAAAGATGAAGAAAAGAATAATAATAATATCTCGTCCATATCCTTTCAAATCTTTCATGTAGAAAGATGAAAAACTACATTATCTACTCACTTAGATAGATACTTAGATCTATAATTAAGTAATAATAATTCCAATTTTCAATTAAAAAATTATAATAAGATATCTTTATATTATAAATAAGAAATAGAAAATCTAAATAATAATAACAGGTACAAATAGTAAATCGAGGTACCCATTCTATGACAATTCCCGCTTTTTTGGTGCCTTTAGTAGGCCTAGTATTTCCGGCAATGGCAATGGCTTCTTTATTTCTTCATGTTCAAAAAAATAAGATTGTTTAGAGCCCATGGGCCAAAATCTCATCTATTTTTTTTTCAAAACTGATGCTTGTATCATAAGACAGATATCCATTTAGCGAAATATGGTATAAGCGGCTTCCGCCGAAAAACTCTTATGTCTCTTATGTCTGCAGAAAATGCTATAGGGGTAACTGGATTCTAGCTATTTTCAAATAGACCCGAATCGCCGGATGGCTGAACTTTAAAGTTGGTCTATCTATATGTATGTGGCTATCTTTAGTGAGATCATACGAAGGATATGTTATTAGTTTAGATCTAACCAATTTAATGAATTACTCCTAAAGGTTCACATCAAACTAGTGCTAGTTGATGCGAGTTACTTCGGAAACAAAAGGACTAAAGTCAAATTCATTTGGGGTATTCTCTCAATTCCAAAAAAAAGCAACCGGATCAAGTATGAGTTGTCGATCAGAACATATATGGATAGAACCTATAACGGGGGCTCGAAAAACAAGTAATTTCTGCTGGGCTGTTATCCTTTTTTTAGGTTCATTAGGATTCTTGTTGGTTGGAACCTCCAGTTATCTTGGTAGAAATTTGATATCTTTATTTCCGTCTCAGCAAATAGTTTTTTTTCCACAAGGAATTGTGATGTCTTTCTATGGGATCGCGGGTCTTTTTATTAGCTCCTATTTGTGGTGCACAATTTCGTGGAATGTAGGTAGCGGTTATGATCGATTTGATAGAAAAGAGGGAATAGTGTGTATCTTTCGTTGGGGATTTCCTGGAAAAAATCGTCGGATCTTCCTCCGATTTCTTATAAAAGATATTCAGTCCGTCAGAATAGAAGTTAAAGAGGGTATTTATGCTCGTCGTGTCCTTTATATGGATATCAGGGGCCAGGGAGCCATTCCATTGACTCGTACTGATGAGAATTTTACTCCACGGGAAATGGAACAAAAAGCTGCTGAATTGGCCTATTTCTTGCGTGTACCAATTGAAGTATTTTAAGAAATAAGCCGAGAAATGAATGATTTCTCAACAGGAGGTCAAAAATGCAAGAATCCTCTTTTTCTATAACATAACTTAACTGGGGTTTCTTCAGAACATTCATTCGAGTCAAAGGAGACATATATGTAACAAGTCTAAAATAAAACTCTTTTGGGGCTCTTTTATATGTATCGAAATATACACAACTCAATTCAATAACAAAATAAGAAACAAATCGAAATATCTCATAATCAACCATTTCGAAGAAATTCCCCCCTTTTTTAACTTGTTGGAATTGAGACTTTAGATTCAGATAGATCATATCTTGTAATTTTTTTTCAATCGAAGCTTCTTTTTATACTTTTTGTGCTCCTTAATGACCAAAAAATTGGATCTCTTATAATGATAACTAGCCAATTTCTGTCGTTTTTTGCCACTCATTTTTCACAATATTCTTCCGAAATTTCCCTCCATTATTCTATCCCTGACTACTCATAGTCAATTCAATTTTTTGAAATATTTGATATTTTTATATAATGATAGAAAAGGAGTTCTTTCGTCTCAAAATCTGAATAATCTTAATATTCATTATTTAAAGTGATTCTTCCGGGCATTCATCGAAAGTAGATATGTGCTTCGAATTTGACCAATGGAGATTTAGGGAAACAATATTTTTTGATTATTTATTCATTCGAATTCGAAGTGAATTTTTCGTCTATTTCTTGATTTTTTTATAAATTCAAGGCCTAACCACGAAATAAAAAAAAAAAGAGTGAATAGATTCATAGGTTTGATAACTTGTAATAGAACTCATGCGTCAGAGAAATATTAGATTACATAGAGTCAACGAATGAGATGGGGTCATTAACAATTCACAGATGAAAAAATGGAAAAAAAGAAACCATTCACTCCTCTTTTATATCTTGCATCTATAGTATTTTTGCCCTGGTGGATTTCTCTCTCATTTCAAAAAGGTCTGGAATCCTGGGTTACTAATTGGTGGAATACTAGGCAATCCGAAACTTTTTGGAATGATATTGAAGAAAAGAGTATTCTAGAAAAATTCATAGAATTAGAGGAACTCCTCCTCTTAGAGGAAATGCTCAAGGAATACTCGGAGACACATCTACAAAACGTTCGTATAGGAATTCACAAAGAAACAATCCAATTAATCAAGATACACAACGAGGGTCGTATTCATACGATTTTGCACTTCTCGACAAATATAATCTGTTTCATTATTCTAAGCGGTTATTCTATTTTGGGTAATAAAGAACTTGTTATTCTTAACTCTTGGGCTCAGGAATTCCTATATAACTTAAGTGACACAATAAAAGCTTTTTCTCTTCTTTTATTAACCGATTTATGTATCGGATTTCATTCGCCCCATGGTTGGGAACTGATGATTGGCTTTGTCTACAAGGATTTTGGATTTGTTCATAATGATCAAATTATATCTGGCCTTGTTTCCACTTTTCCAGTCATTCTAGATACAATTTTTAAATATTGGATTTTCCGTTATTTAAATCGTGTATCTCCGTCACTTGTAGTGATTTATCATTCAATGAATGACTGAAAAGTTATCTACCTAATCCAATTAGAATGTTTCTTACTTTGCAGTTGTACATAAGCAAAGCATTGAAAATAGTACTTCCTCTTTATCTTTCTACCCATTCCGGAGATTCATCCTATATATTACTCCAGTCAAATTATTCCATTAAATAACAGAATCGTGGCTAGGAAACTCCATTAGTGACCTGCCCAATTTATTGTAGAAATTTTAGGGATCAATGGTTGGACCATGCAAACTATAAATACTTTTTCTTGGATAAAGGAACAGATTACTCGATCTATTTCCGTATCGCTCATGATATATATCAT